ATTTGATGGTAGCTTGGAGGATTAGAAATATGACTATTGCTTTCCAATTAGCTGTTTTTGCATTAATTGTGACTTCCTCAGTGTTAGTAATTAGTGTACCCCTTGTATTTGCTTCTCCTGATGGTTGGTCAAATAATAAAAACGTTGTATTTTCCGGTACATCATTATGGATTGGACTAGTCTTTCTGGTAGCTATTCTGAATTCTCTCATTTCTTAAATTTGTTTAGTATTTAGTAGCCCGATACAAAATAAATAAAAAGGCCATTTCTTCGAAAAAATTGGAATTGTGAGACGCATTAAAATGCAATTTGCGTTCCGAATTGCTACCTCTTCTCTTTCATTATTATGAAATTCCATTGCCATTAGAATATTGATTGACAGACAATTAAAAAAAAGAAAACTCTAATATAATAGAAAATGAAACGGTCGACCCAGACATAGACGGTCGACCCAGGCGGATATACCCTATAAAATATATCCCGTAGCGAGCGTAGTTCAATGGTAAAACATCTCCTTGCCAAGGAGAAGATACGGGTTCGATTCCCGCCGCTCGCCAGCTTAATTTAGTAAGGTACTATGATAAAAAATTTAGTCTAGTTGACTACTTAACTACTTATATTAAATTAAGTAGGTGTTAGTCTAGTACCGTATCCCTTACTATCTTACCCTTCTTTTGCACCCCACTCAAAAAAAAGGGGCTCCGGAGGCGGGAATCGAACTCGCCAACAGGGCTCCCTAAATTGGGGATTCACCGAGACAAACAACTGGCAAACTGCTTTTAAAGGGAAGGGAGGTAGACTGTGCCTTTCTTTCATTTCTTTTTTCTTTTCTGCAGGGTAGGAAGGAGCCTTGAGAGTTCTTCTTGTAGGGGCAAGTGACTTCGCAAACTGCTCCATTTGGCCCTTTAGGGCCGGGAACTAATGAATAAAAAAGGGTTGGATACCGCCCAGCCCTCTACCATATCTATACAAATAGAATAGTCCTTTTATACAGACTGCTAAGTGCGGAGACGGGAATCGAACCCGTGACCTCAAGGTTATGAGCCTCGTGAGCTACCAAACTGCTCTACTCCGCTCTGGAGGGACGGAAACTGGTGGACGAAAAAGGTTGAATACAGGACTCTACCATGTCTAGACAAATAGAATAGTCCTTTTATACAGAATGGAGCGGGTAGCGGGAATCGAACCCGCATCGTTAGCTTGGAAGGCTAGGGGTTATAGTCGACGTTGGTTGATTAGTTTTAACGTCTCTAATTCAAAACCGAACATGAAATTTGGATTTCATTCGGCTCCTTTATGGATATTCTCACCACTTAACATCTATGTCAGCTTTTCTATCTGAATGGAACCAAAGCTCTCCGCTTTCTAGATGATCCCTATAGAGTAGGAGATAGAAATTCTACTAAATCTATCTAATCTACTTACTTCGTTCCCTAATTTCATTCAAGAGATCCTGAGGAAAAGAATTAGGTTTCCACCGAGCTGAAACAATATGCTGATGGTTCTAGTAAACCAAAACTACCGTTTTTTAGCTATTTGGCTTCCATTTCCTTTTTTAACAAAAGAAGATTTAGTTACGATTGGAAATAAACTTTTTTGTATCTTCATCCATAGATCCTTTACTCATATTTAAAAAATTGGAATACTTAATCCAATGCAAAATTATGCTTCGCGACTCTGTACTCATAATCCAATTTGTATTTTGGATGCAATTTCAATTAGTTTTTGGGTACAAATCGCGAGAATGTATATTCTTCCTCAATATGCTATTGAGAGGAAAAGGATTAAATCCTTTATAAGAACTAAAGTTTTCATCGGAATATAAAAAACTTAAGGACGCCTTAAGTATATCATTTCAAATTCAGTTATTAATAGAACGAATCACACTTTTACCACTAAACTATACCCGCTACATGTAGATTATGATACCAACGCTACCCTTTGTCAAGGGTAGCCATTCGAGAAGGAGGCTAATTCCCCCTTATTGAATCAAATGGAGAAGGTTCATGACAGTGAGCTGTTGGTACTTCAATCGCGGGCCTTTACTTTAGCTTTAGGGTTTAGATAGCCCCTCTGGGATGTAAAATATATCTCTTCTCACCATCCCCATAGTGTATGAGACAAATGTATGCATTTCGATTAGGGTCGTATTCTACGGTTACGACTACAATGATCATTATTTGTTTTGCGAGGACGTAAGTGTGCCAGACTGCTCTAAGGAATAGTTTGATTATTCCTACAATATACACTAGGAGATATAGGGAGCAGCACTGCCCCCATAAATCCCTTTCTTCCTTTTCTTTTTTGTTCAATTCTGAACAAAGAAATTGGGGAAGATGTTTTCTTTCTTCCCCCACTTATCATGAAGTCCGAGCCGTAGAGAAAGAGTGAGATGCATTTTTAAAATTCATCATAGACTTTCCCTATGGCTTGAGAGAAGCAAGAAACAAAGAGTCGTAACTTAAACGGAGAAGCGGACAGGACCCGACGGATTTACCTGATGTAAAGAAGATCCTAAATGTCTCTGGTTAGTCGATCCTCTCCATTTACCAATTTCTTCTCCTCTTTTCCACTCAATTCTAGTTTATTTGATTCTTGTTTAAAAGAATCAAAGAAGATGAATAGAACTAAGAACACATAAAAAAGAGCATAGAGGACCAAGACCATTACCAAATGTTCCTCCCAAGAATCATATTGGGTATCTGTTCCCTTCCTTTTCCCGCTAGGATCGGGAATCTTATATTTTCCATATCCATATACCATCGAACCTTTAGGGTTCCAGAATCCTCCTTTTTTCCTAATCTTCGGAAACAGAAAACCCATAGCCAGGAGGAGTTAGGTATGTAGGGTATGGTTTATTATTTTTTGTTGGGCAGGCAGTAGAATAATTTTTATACTCTGCAGTATAAATTCGACTGCCCACTTTTTACAAGCAAATTGTTGCTAAAACTCCAACATAGTTTGTTCAAAATGCACCAACCAGAATTCTTGGAGAATATTCAAGTACCCCCCTTCCAAGGAAGGGGTACCTGTTAAAAATCGCTTCAACAAATCCGTCCAAAACTTTTTAAGAAAAATTGAAAAGTTTTGAACTCGAAGGTTTTTCTAAGAGATGCCTGTTAAAAATAGTTTCAATTTCTCACCAAAACAGACAAGAAGTATATCACTGAAAATTAATACCCAACCATATGGGTATATGAAGAGCGCGAATTCCTTTATACCCTACCCAATTAGAATTAGAGGAAATAAAACATAAATGGAGAAAGTTCTCATCATAAGATCAGCCAATAGAAGAAAAAAGTCCCTAATTCTGCAGAACGTTCTGAGCACGTGAAAAGTCAATAGCCTAAAGATAAAAAAAAACAAAGTCTACCGTTTTTTTAACAGCAGCTCTTATTGCCCCTTTGGCCTTTTTTTTTTCCCATTGTTGTATCCGATTCAACAATTGATACATATTTGTTCTCCTCTTCTAAAAAATAGAACTTCTGGGCTTTGGTTTGGTGAGTCGTCCGAGATCATGTTTACATACCTATGAACTTACCCTCTTCAAGTATATCGGATACTAATAAGAATTTTTTATTGTGTCAACTCTCTCTTCACGTATTTTATTATATGTATTTTTTTATATAAAAAAAGAAAAAAACCTCTACTTTGTGCAAGTGATAAGAGAAAATATGAAAGATTTTCTTATTTTTCTTGATTTTCTCAAGATTTTGAACTCTCAAGATTTTGAACCTCGCTATGAATAAACTTCTATATCTCGATATATACATATATAATCTCTACATATATCTCTATATATACATATATTATGTACATTATGCAGTAGACTCATAATGAGAAATCAAAGTGGCTAATTTTTGAATTGAATAAAAAGCCCTTTTAACTCAGTGGTAGAGTAATGCCATGGTAAGGCATAAGTCATCGGTTCAAATCCGATAAAGGGCTTTTTATTTGGTGGTAGAGTAATGCCATGGTAAGACGTAAGTCATCGGTTCGAATCCGATAAAGTACTTTTCTACTAAATTTATTATTTATTCACTTTTTTTTCTTTGTTTTTGAAAATTTCTCTATTTTTTCTTGAATTTTATGACTTAGTGTGGGATGCATGCATTTTTGGTCTGAACGCTAAACGAAGCACGGGGTGGAAATTACAAAAAAGAAATCAAATTGGACTCTTTTTCCTGTTAGATCAATCAAATCACTACCTGTACTGAACTAATCTAGAATCCCTTTTATTAATCTATTCTTATTCTATACCCTTTAAATGAATTTCCCTAAAAAGTAGGGAATGATCCGTGAATTAACCTAACCATCAACTAAAAAAAATCCTATGAAAGCATAACAGAAAAGTAGGAAAGACTCTTTGCTTTGGATCTAGTTATACTCTTCGAGTATATTGACAATTCCAAAAAACTGCTCATACTATCATTATAGTATAATGACGAGCGGTTGTATATGGCCCTATCGTCTAGTGAAGTGATGCCCCTATCGTCTAGTGGTTCAGGACATCTCTCTTTCAAGGAGGCAGCGGGGATTCGACTTCCCCTGGGGGTAGGGAGTATTATGAAAGGAGGTTAATCATAGATTCTAAAAAACCCTAGAATAAATTCTTCCTGGGTCGATGCCCGAGCGGTTAATGGGGACGGACTGTAAATTCGTTGACGATATGTCTACGCTGGTTCAAATCCAGCTCGGCCCAAAAATCTAGGGCTTCGTGAATATGAACTAGATCCATTTGTTTTTCTTCCATAAAATAAAATGTCTGATCCATAGAAATAAAGGATAAAGCGAAAGGGGGAAATTTCTTTCTAATCCATATCTCTCTCATTCCTTTTTTACAAACAAAAGAGTTTTTCTTATTGAAATGAAAGGTGGATTATCATCCATTTTTAGCGATAAAAAATCGCGACATACTAGTTATGTCACTCTCACTATACCCACATATGATATGTGGGTATGTAGTATATGATTCGTCTATTTCTTAGAGTACGACAGGCGAATCGAATCTTCTTATGGTTCTATTTAAGAATAGGTATGCCATACACCCCGCGGGGATTGTAGTTCAATTGGTCAGAGCACCGCCCTGTCAAGGCGGAAGCTGCGGGTTCGAGCCCCGTCAGTCCCGAACTAGGGTTCAATGAATGGAGAAATTCATCTTTCCTTTTTCCATGAAAAAGGGGGGGCAGGAGAGAAGATCAAATACCTATGGGGCACCCTTATTTCACTTTTTTTATTTCGCATTTCTCATTAAAGAGGGAGGGGAGGCCTATAGGAATTTTTTTTTTTCACTACTCCCGGTTGATAAGGAAAGACATACATATCATACTTGGATTAGTATAATTTAGGATATTACTCTATCCTTATGATGATACCATCCTCATCTTAACTTCCTATTCGACTCTTATCTTATGGAATAGAGTACCGGTATTTTACCGAAATCCATACATAAATCGTATTCGTTTTTTCTTAGACATAGACAGTGAATTTAATTGAATATAATTAGTACTTTACTTTTTGGATTAAACCAGGCCCCCTCCATTTTGTAGTTCCAACTTTGTTTGTGTATGTTCAATGACTAATTGGAAAGAATCTATCTCATTTTCATTCCATTTGCGGACTCCTTTTTTATGGATCTGTTCTCATCTTTAGACCCCAAAAGTGGATATTGATAGTAACCTAATAAAATAAAAGAAAAACCAAGCAAAGCAAACGCCCTTTTTCCTAAATTAATTAAAATATTCGATTTTTTTTTATTTAAGCCCTCTTTTCTCCATCTCACTTCTACTTCTACTGCTTATTTGGATGTCTATGTGACCCATAGAAAGTCGGTCATATAATACATACATACATAATTGTATGTATAACTATAAGAAAAAGGAAGGGAAATTGGATAAGATAAGAAAGATCGTGGGTTATAGATATAGAAAAGAAAAAGTGGATCTTCCTATGTTATACTATTCCACTCTCAACCATGAATTGATTTGATAGATCCGATATTCATAATATTGAATTGATTCAGTATTATCAGAATGCAAGTCCTCCCCTTGAATTTACAGGATACCCCTTTTTCCTCTCCATGGGATTACATCCCGAGTTATTGTGAAAAAATAAAGAGGTTATGGAAGTCAATATTCTCGCATTTATTGCTACTGCACTGTTTATTCTAGTTCCTACTGCCTTTTTACTTATTATTTATGTAAAAACAGTCAGCCAAAATGATTAATTGGAATTCCAATTAATCATTGAAGAAATGAAAAAGGGATTAAATAAAATAAAAATCCAAGTCTTAAATGAAAGGATCTGGTTGGAATCATAAAGTGTGGTAGAAAGAACTACATATAGTTTTTTCTACGACACTTTAGAGTCTTTCTATTATATTATCTTGAATCTACATAGAATAGATTAGTAGATTGAAATAGTAGTCTAATTCAATTTCTTTTTTCACTGCATCCACTTAATTTCAATCAAGTAAAAATAAAAAAATCGAAGACAATTCTTCACGAAAGAATCCATGGAGGGAGAGAAAAATAATATGAGAATAGACTATAGTAAAAAGTAAAAGAAAAAAAGTAAAAGGAAAAAACCAGCGAATCTTTCATGCTTAAACATGCGGCGAGATACTTCAAAAGAGCATAAAAATTATTCTAAGAATAAGAAAAGAATATAAAACAAATGGAAAGTGTGCGATATGTTGTGAATAGCTCCGTGGAAGAAAGTCTAATTTTCTTATGTATAGAACTTTTTTAACCATTCGTCACTTCTAGTAGAAATTTGGAATTGCTGTAATCGCTCTTTCTATTTCTATTTCTATATAGTAGAATAGAACGACTCTTTCTTACAAGAGTTTCTTACAGGTACAGGAGTGAAACAAAACTAAAGAAAGAGAGAAAGAATAAAGTTTGGCAAAATGATTAATGCAAAACGATCAATTAAAGAAAAAAGTTGATACAACAATTCGACTACTCAATCAATTAGTAGTATCCCTAGAGTCCACTCCTCCCCCATACTACTAGTGAAAGAGAAAATGTAAAGACTACCATTAAAGCAGCCCAAGCGAGACTTACTATATCCATGTAAATTATGTCTCCTATTTCTTATTTCTATGAAGGAATTATTCTACTATTGATCAATAATCATAGTGGAATCAAGGGTACAGAGTCAAAAAGGCATTCTGCCCTAACGCTATGGATGAATCAGTTCAAGGAATTTACTCCTAACAAATTCTTATAGGATTTCTGGTAGAATTGGAGAGCATTAAGTATAAATACGATACATAGCCCTTTTCCTTAAAAAAGAGTACGGGGATGATGTCCTGAATAGAAGACGCGGGAATAGGAAGATTTTTTCTTCCTTTTGTTACCCTTTTTTTATAAGCAAAGGACGTCAGAATATACCATAAAATTAGGATAGATAAATATTTATTGGATACCTACCTTGCCTATGTTTATTTTTAACCTAAACCCTACAGCCCTTCTATCATTCTATGAAAGAATGAGGAGACTTTATCCACAACTCCGAAATTGATTTTTGATCAGCCTATTCAATCTGATTCTCGACAGAATCAGTAACCCTTACTTTAGTGTATGTAGGTAGCATAAGATGTATGATAAATAAAATGTATGATAATTAGGAAGTCTTGATATTCCTTCGTGGAGTCCCTTCTTCAATCTTAGATTGAAAAAAAAAGAATGCCCCTTAGGGGCCCCCTTTGGATATCAAGATTTCTGACATCTTAGCCTTGTAATTTTTAATTCTCGAATCGAATCAATTAAGAATCAATTAAAATTAATAAAAGAATAAGGAAACGCAACCTCATCCTTATTGGTAGCCGTTTGGGCCACTACCGACAAAACAAACCCTAGTTTGAGGATAGAACTATGGATTCTCAAAATCCAGTATCGCCAGGCCTAGTTACTCTCTTGCCCCAACTTATGCAGGGTACGAATTTGTTGAGTTCGATCAGTACTATAAGCCTAAGTATTTTATTGATCAGGCGGCACCCAGATTTGAACTGGGGATAAAGGATTTGCAGTCCCCTGCCTTACCGCTTGGCCATGCCGCCAAAAAATCCGATCTAAAATAGAGAAAAGAGCAAGTATTCATCCAGGTTTTCTTACTAAAACCTCCTTTCTTTTATCTTGAATCTAATTCTACTTACTTTTTTCCAATCTTTTTCAAAAAATCTATTCCTGCTTTTTTTGAATCCAGTTTCGATTATTCTCCTCGATGGATTCTATCTTAAAACAAACATTGCTAACACTAGAAAACTTCCCTTTTCTTTCTATTGAGATGAAAAAAGAGAAAAAGTGGATTTCCAGTCACAGGCTGCAAAATTCAGAACAAATTGGAACCATTAACTAGAATTCTATTTTTTTTTGAATTGCAGTAGTGAACGACTCTTAAATCGGTATTCTCTCCCCCCTTCCTTTTAATGGCATAATAAAATAGATATGGATTTATGCCTAATCCGTGTATAGGTAAACTACAGGTCCGAACAGCATTATTATCCATAACAGCATTATTATCCATGGATCCCCCTTATGTACATATCTCTATGGGGAATCGTGCTTTAATTTTTCATTGCATTAAATATCTTGAATAAAAAAAAGAAATTTGGTCTGATATAGAGTATGACCTGACCATCTTGGCCCACCCAAGTGAAATTACGATAAAAGCAGGGATATGTGGAGAGGTGGATAACTAGATTGGCATGTACTTAAAAAAAGGACTTACTTTATTTTAGGATTCTACAATGAAATCCTATATTTTCTAGCAATTCTACTACTACGAAACAAAAAAGAACCCTCAAATTCTTATTCTTTATAAGGAGATAAAATGAGAAATCTTTGCCATCCAATCTGATTAGTATCATAAAGTGTAAGTGGCAGAATTTTTTTCTAGGAATGTTTTATCAATTCATTTTCATTCGATTTGTACCCCTGGCAAATTCGAACTTTCGTCGAAATTGTCTCCATTCATATGTATGAAATACATATATGAAATATGTATGTGGAGTTCCCTAGAATTTCATGTGATTCAGTAAACAGAATATGGATTCCATAATTGCTAGATCGATCCATAGGGATTGATGAAGAGTGAGCTGATAATGGAATTTTTCTTCGATAAACAGGAAACTTAAGATTAAGATGCTCCGGAATGGAAATGAGGGAATGTCCACAATACCCAGATTTAGTCAGATCCAATTCGAGGGATTTTGTAGGTTCATTAATCAAGGCTTGGCAGAAGAACTTGAGAAGTTTCCAACAATTAAAGATCCAGATCACGAAATTGCATTTCAATTATTTGCGAAAGGATATCAATTGCTAGAACCCTCGATAAAAGAAAGGGATGCTGTGTATGAATCACTCACCTATTCTTCCGAATTATATGTATCTGCGAGATTCATTTTTGGTTTCGATGTGCAAAAGCAAACCATTTCTATTGGAAACATTCCTATAATGAATTCCTTAGGAACCTTTATAATAAATGGAATATACCGAATTGTGATCAATCAAATATTGCTAAGTCCTGGTATTTACTACCGCTCGGAATTAGACCATAAGGGAATTTCTATCTACACTGGGACTATAATATCAGATTGGGGAGGAAGATCGGAATTAGCAATTGATAAAAAAGAAAGGATATGGGCTCGCGTGAGTAGAAAACAAAAGATATCTATTCTAGTTCTATCATCAGCTATGGGTTCGAATCTAAAAGAAATTCTAGATAATGTTTCCTACCCTGAAATTTTCTTATCTTTCCCGAATGCTAAGGAGAAGAAGAGGATTGAGTCAAAAGAAAAAGCTATTTTGGAGTTTTATCAACAATTTGCTTGTGTAGGTGGGGACCTGGTATTTTCGGAGTCCTTATGTGAGGAATTACAAAAGAAATTTTTTCAACAAAAATGTGAATTAGGAAGGATTGGTCGACGAAATATGAATCGGAGACTGAATCTTGATATACCTCAGAACAATACATTCTTGTTACCACGAGATGTATTGGCCGCTACGGATCATTTGATTGGAATGAAATTTGGAACGGGTATACTTGACGATGACGATATGAATCACTTGAAAAATAAACGTATTCGTTCGGTTGCGGATCTGTTACAAGATCAATTCGGACTGGCTCTTGGTCGTTTACAACATGCGGTTCAAAAAACTATCCGTAGAGTATTCATACGTCAATCGAAACCGACTCCACAAACTTTGGTAACTCCAACTTCAACTTCGATTTTATTAATAACTACTTATGAGACCTTTTTTGGCACATACCCCTTATCTCAAGTTTTTGATCAAACCAATCCATTGACACAAACTGTTCATGGGCGAAAAGTGAGTTGTTTGGGTCCTGGAGGATTGACGGGGAGAACTGCAAGTTTTCGGAGCCGAGATATTCATCCGAGTCACTATGGGCGTATTTGTCCAATTGACACGTCCGAAGGAATCAATGTTGGACTTACTGGATCCTTAGCTATTCATGCGAGAATTGACCACTGGTGGGGGTCCATAGAGAGTCCCTTTTATGAAATATCTGAGAAAGCAAAAGAAAAAAAAGAGAGACAGGTGGTTTATTTATCACCAAATAGAGATGAATATTATATGATAGCAGCAGGAAATTCTTTGTCCTTGAATCAGGGTATTCAGGAAGAACAGGTTGTTCCAGCTAGATACCGTCAAGAATTCCTGACTATTGCATGGGAACAGATTCATGTTAGAAGTATTTTTCCTTTCCAATATTTTTCTATTGGAGGTTCTCTCATTCCTTTTATTGAGCATAATGATGCGAATCGGGCTTTAATGAGTTCTAATATGCAGCGCCAAGCAGTTCCGCTTTCTCGGTCCGAGAAGTGCATTGTTGGAACTGGATTGGAACGCCAAACAGCTCTAGATTCGAGGGTTTCCGTTATAGCCGAACGCGAGGGAAAGATCATTTCTACTGATAGTCACAAGATCCTTTTATCAAGTAGTGGGAAGACTATAAGTATTCCTTTAGTTACCCATCAGCGCTCTAACAAAAATACTTGTATGCACCAAAAACCTCGGGTTCTGTGGGGTAAATCCATTAAAAAAGGACAAATTTTAGCGGAGGGAGCTGCTACAGTTGGTGGGGAACTTGCTTTAGGAAAAAACGTATTAGTAGCTTATATGCCATGGGAAGGTTACAATTTTGAAGACGCAGTACTAATTAGCGAACGTTTGGTATATGAGGATATTTATACTTCTTTTCACATCCGAAAATATGAAATTCAGACGGATACGACAAGCCAAGGCTCCGCTGAAAAAATTACTAAAGAAATACCACATCTAGAAGAACATTTACTCCGCAATTTGGACAGAAATGGAGTTGTTAGGTTGGGATCCTGGGTAGAAACGGGCGATATTTTAGTAGGTAAATTAACGCCTCAGATAGCGAGCGAATCGTCGTATATCGCGGAAGCTGGGTTATTACGGGCCATATTTGGCCTTGAGGTATCCACTTCAAAAGAAACTTCTCTCAAACTACCTATAGGTGGAAGAGGGCGCGTTATGGATGTGAAATGGATCCAGAGGGACCCCCTAGACATAATGGTTCGTGTATATATTTTACAGAAACGCGAAATCAAAGTTGGGGATAAAGTAGCCGGAAGACACGGGAATAAGGGGATCATTTCCAAAATTTTGCCCAGGCAAGATATGCCCTATTTGCAAGATGGAACACCTGTTGATATGGTCTTCAATCCCTTAGGAGTACCCTCACGAATGAATGTGGGACAAATATTTGAAAGCTCGCTCGGATTAGCCGGGGATCTGCTAAAGAAACATTATAGAATAGCACCCTTTGATGAGAGATATGAGCAAGAGGCTTCAAGAAAACTTGTGTTTTCAGAATTATATGAAGCCAGTAAACAAACAAAAAATCCATGGGTATTTGAACCCGAGTACCCGGGAAAAAGCAGAATATTTGATGGAAGAACAGGAGACCCCTTCGAACAACCTGTTCTAATAGGGAAGTCCTATATCTTAAAATTAATTCATCAAGTTGATGAGAAAATCCATGGACGTTCTACTGGGCCCTACTCACTTGTTACACAACAACCCGTTAGAGGAAGAGCCAAGCAAGGGGGACAACGAGTAGGAGAAATGGAAGTTTGGGCTTTAGAAGGATTTGGTGTTGCTCATATTTTACAAGAGATACTTACTTATAAATCTGATCATCTTATAGCTCGCCAAGAAATACTTAATGCTACGATCTGGGGAAAAAGAGTACCTAATCACGAGTATCCTCCAGAATCTTTTCGAGTGCTCGTTCGAGAACTACGATCTTTGGCTCTAGAACTGAATCATTTCCTTGTATCTGAGAAGAACTTCCAGGTTAATAGGGAGGAAGTTTGATCGGAATAAATATAAATTCTTTTCTTATTTATGATTGACCAATATAAACATCAACAACTTCAAATTGGACTCGTTTCCCCTCAACAAATAAAGGCTTGGGCTAACAAAAACCTACCTAATGGGGAAGTCGTTGGCGAAGTCACAAGGCCCTCTACTTTTCATTATAAAACCGATAAACCAGAAAAAGATGGATTGTTTTGCGAAAGAATCTTTGGACCCATAAAAAGCGGAATTTGTGCTTGTGGAAATTCTCGAGCGAGCGGAGCTGAAAACGAAGAGGAAAGATTTTGCCAAAAATGCGGGGTAGAATTTGTTGATTCTCGGATACGAAGATATCAAATGGGATACATCAAACTCGCATGTCCCGCGACTCATGTGTGGTATTTGAAAGGTCTTCCTAGTTATATCGCGAACCTTTTAGATAAACCCCTTAAGAAATTGGAGGGCCTAGTATATGGCGATTTCTCTTTTGCTAGGCCCAGCGCTAAAAAACCTACTTTCTTACGATTACGAGGTTTATTCGAAGATGAAATTGCATCCTGTAACCACAGCATTTCTCCCTTTTTTTCTACCCCAGGCTTTGCAACATTTCGAAATCGGGAAATTGCGACAGGAGCAGGTGCTATTAGAGAACAATTAGCAGATTTGGATTTGCGAATTATTATGGAGAATTCCTTGGTCGAATGGAAGGAATTAGAAGACGAGGGGTATAGTGGAGATGAATGGGAAGATAGAAAAAGACGAATAAGAAAAGTTTTTTTGATTAGACGCATGCAATTGGCGAAACATTTTATTCAAACAAATGTAGAACCAGAATGGATGGTTTTGTGCTTATTACCAGTTCTTCCTCCCGAATTGAGACCCATTGTTTATAGGTCTGGGGATAAAGTAGTGACTTCGGATATTAATGAACTTTATAAGAGAGTTATTCGTCGGAACAACAACCTTGCCTATCTATTAAAAAGAAGTGAATTAGCGCCAGCAGATTTAGTAATGTGCCAGGAAAAATTGGTACAAGAAGCCGTGGATACACTTCTTGATAGTGGGTCCCGCGGGCAACCAACGAGGGATGGTCACAATAAAGTATACAAATCACTTTCAGATGTAATTGAAGGTAAAGAGGGAAGGTTTCGCGAGACTCTGCTTGGAAAACGGGTCGATTACTCGGGGCGTTCTGTCATTGTTGTGGGTCCTTCGCTTTCATTACATCAATGTGGATTACCTCTAGAGATAGCAATAAAGCTTTTTCAGCTATTTGTAATTCGCGATTTAATCACGAAACGCGCTACTTCTAATGTCAGGATTGCTAAAAGGAAAATTTGGGAAAAGGAACCCATTGTATGGGAAATACTTCAAGAAGTTATGCGGGGACATCCTGTACTGTTGAATAGAGCACCTACCCTGCATAGATTAGGCATACAGGCCTTCCAACCTACTTTAGTGGAGGGGCGTACTATTTGTTTACACCCATTAGTGTGTAAGGGTTTCAATGCGGACTTTGATGGGGATCAAATGGCTGTTCATCTACCTTTATCCTTGGAAGCTCAGGCGGAAGCCCGTTTACTTATGTTTTCTCATATGAATCTCCTATCTCCCGCTATTGGGGATCCTATTTGCGTACCGACCCAAGACATGCTTATCGGACTTTATGTATTAACGATTGGAAACCGTCGGGGTATTTGTGCAAATAGATATAATAGTTGCGGAAACTATCCAAATCAAAAAGTAAATTACAATAATAATAATTATAAGTATACAAAAGATAAAGAACCCCATTTTTCTAATTCCTATGATGCACTGGGAGCTTATAGACAGAAACGAATCAGTTTAGACAGTCCCTTGTGGCTCCGATGGAAACTAGATCAACGCGTCATTGGGTCAAGAGAAGTTCCGATTGAAGTTCAATATGAATCTTTGGGGACTTATCATGAGATTTATGCCCGCTATCTAATAGTGGGAAATAGAAAAAAAGAAATCCGTTCTATATACATTCGAAGCACTCTTGGTCATATTTCTTTTTATAGAGAAATAGAGGAAGCCATACAAGGATTTAGTCAGGCCTATTCATACACTATCTAAACAAGGAAGTTAGATTCGGCGATGCCCCTCCCTTTCGGGGGGCATTCCGATTTCGCTAGTATCATCATTTTTGCCGCGCGAATCCAGATTGAGATTAAGGAAAGGAAGTTAATTAAATTTTCGAATCACTGACTCAGGCCCATTGTCGAATCCTACTCAGCAATTGTCGAATCCTACTCAGCCGAAAAAGGGGGTACTTATGTATGGCGGAACGGGCCAATCTGGTCTTTCATAATAAAGAGATAGACGGAACTGCTATGAAACGACTTATTAGCAGATTAATAGATCATTTCGGAATGGGATATACATCCCATATACTGGATCAAATAAAGACTCTGGGCTTTCATCAAGCCACTACTACATCGATTTCACTAGGAATCGAGGATCTTTTAACAATACCATCTAAGGGATGGTTAGTGCAAGACGCGGAACAACAGAGTTTTCTTTTGGAGAAACACTATTATTATGGGGCTGTACACGCGGTAGAAAAATTACGCCAATCCGTTGAGATATGGTATGCTACAAGTGAATATTTGAAACAAGAAATGAATTCGAATTTTCGGATAACGGATCCTTCTAATCCAGTCTATCTAATGTCTTTTTCAGGAGCCAGAGGAAATGCATCTCAGGTACACCAATTAGTAGGTATGAGAGGATTAATGGCGGATCCTCAAGGACAAATGATTGATTTACCTATTCAAAGCAATTTACGCGAGGGACTTTCTTTGACAGAATATATAATTTCCTGCTACGGAGCCCGCAAAGGGGTTGTAGATACTGCTGTACGAACAGCGGATGCTGGATATCTTACACGTAGACTTGTTGAAGTAGTTCAACATATTATTGTGCGTAGAAGAGATTGTGGTACTATCCAAGGTATTTCTTTGAGTCCTCAAAATGGGATGACGGAAAAACTTTTTGTCCAAACACTAATTGGTCGTGTATTAGCAGACGATATATATATTGGTTCACGATGCATTGCCGCTCGAAATCAAGATATTGGAATTGGATTAGTCAATCGATTCATAACTGCCTTTCGAGCACAACCATTTCGAGCACAACCAATATATATTAGAACCCCCTTTACTTGCCGGAGCACATCTTGGATCTGTCAATTATGTTATGGTCGGAGTCCCACTCATGGCGATCTGGTCGAATTGGGGGAAGCCGTAGGTATTATTGCAGGTCAATCAATTGGGGAGCCAGGGACTCAACTAACATTAAGAACTTTTCATACTGGCGGAGTATTCACAGGGGGTACTGCCGACCTTGTACGATCCCCTTCGAATGGAAAAATCCAATTCAATGAAGATTTGGTTCACCCCACACGTACCCGTCATGGGCAGCCTGCTTTTCTATGTTATATAGACTTGCATGTAACTATTCAGAGTCAGGATATTCTATATAGTGTGAATATTCCCTCAAAAAGCTTGATTCTAGTGCAAAATGATCAATATGTAGAATCCGAACAAGTAATTGCGGAGATTCGTGCCGGAACGTCCACTTTGCATTTTAAAGAAAAAGTACAAAAGCATATTTATTCCGAATCAGACGGGGAAATGCACTGGAGTACTGATGTTTACCATGCGCCCGAATATCAATATGGTAATCTTCGTCGATTACCAAAAACAAGCCATTTATGGATATTGTCAGTAAGTATGTGCAGATCCAGTATAGCGTCTTTTTCGCTCCACAAGGATCAAGATCAAATGAATACTTATTCTTTTTCTGTTGACGGAAGATATCTCTTTGACCTCTCAATGGCTAATGATCAAGTAAGACATAGACTGTTGGATACTTTTGGTAAAAAAGATAGGGAAATTCTTGATTATTCAACGCCGGATCGAATCATGTCCAATGGCCATTGGAATTTTGTCTATCCTTCTATTCTTCAAGATAATTCGGATTTGTTGGCGAAAAAGCGAAGAAATGGGTTCGTCATTCCATTACAATATCATCAAGAACAAGAGAAAGAACTAATATCCTGTTTGGGGATTTCGATTGAAATACCCTTTATGGGTGTTTTACGTAGAAATACTATTTTTGCTTATTTTGACGATCCACGATACAGAAAAGATAAAAAAGGTTCAGGAATTGTTAAATTTAGATATAGGACCCTAGAGGACGAATATAGGACTCGAGAGGAAGACTCAGAGGACGAATATGGGAGCCCAGAGAACGAATATAGGACCCGAGAGGAAGAATATGAAACCCTAGAAGACGAATATAGGACTCGAGAGGACGAATATGAAACCCTAGAAGATGAATATGGGATCCTAGAGGACGAATATGAAGCCCTAGAAGACGAATATGGGATCCTAGAGGATGAATATAGGACTGGAGAGAAAGACTCAGAAGACGAATATGGGAGCCCAGAGAACGAATATAGAACCCGAGAGGACGAATATGGAACTCTAGAGGAAGACTCAGAGGACGAATATGGGAGCCCGGAGGAAGGCTCAGAGGACGAATATGGGACTTTAGAGGAAGACTCAGAAGAAGACTCAGAGGACGAATACGGGAGCCCAGAGGAGGATTCCATCTTAAAAAAAGAGGGTTTGATTGAGCATCGAGGAACAAAAGAATTTAGTCTAAAATACCAAAAAGAACTAAATCGGTTTTTTTTCATTCTTCAAGAACTGCATATCTTGCCGAGATCCTCATCCCTAAAGGTACTTGATAATAGTATCATTGGAATGGATACACAACTCACAAAAAATACAAGAAGTCGACTAGGTGGATTGGTCCGAGTGAAGAGAAAAAAAAGCCATACGGAACTCAAAATCTTTTCCGGAGATATTCATTTTCCTGAAGAGGCGGATAAGATATTAGGTGGTAGTTTGATACCACCAGAAAGAGAAAAGAAAGATTCTAAGGAATCAAAAAAAAGGAAAAATTGGGTCTATGTTCAACGGAAAAAAATTCTCAAGAGCAAGGAAAAGTATTTTGTTTCGGTTCGACCTGCAGTCGCATATGAAATGGACGAAGGGAGAAATTTAGCAACACTTTTCCCGCAAGATCTCTTGCAAGAGGAGGATAATTTCCAACTTCGACTTGTCAATTTGATTTCTCATGAAAATAGCAAGTTAACTCAAAGAATTTATCATACGAATAGTCAATTTGTTCGAACTTGCTTAGTAGTGAATTGGGAACAAGAAGAAAAAGAGGAGGCTCGTGCTTCCCTTGTTGAGGTAAGAGCAAATGATCTGATTCGCGATTTCCTAAGAATTGAGTTAGTCAAGTCCACTATTTCGTATACACGAAGAAGGTATGATAGGACAAGTGCAGGACCGATTCCCAATAATAGGTTAGATCGCACCAATTCCTTTTATTCCAAGGCGAAGATTCAATCACTTAGCCAACATCAAGAAGCTATTGGCACCTTGTTGAATCGAAATAAAGAATACCAATCTTTGATGATTTTGTTGGCATCCAACTGTTCTCGAATTGGTTTATTCAAGAATTCGAAATATCCCAATGCGGTAAAAGAATCGAATCCTAGAATTCCTATTCGAGATATTTTTGGGCCCTTAGCCGCTATTGTACCTAGTATATCGAATTTTTCTTCATCTTACTATTTACTAACGCATAATCAGATCCTGTTAAAAAAATATTTGTTCCTTGACAATTTGAAACAAACCCTCCAAGTACTTCAAGGGCTTAAATACTCTTTAATAGATGAAAATCAAAGGATTTCGAATTTCGATAGTAACATCATGTTGGATCCATTCCATTTGAATTGGCACTTTCTCCATCATGATTCTTGGGAGGAGACATTGGCAATAATTCACCTTGGACAATTTATTTGCGAAAATGTATGTCTATTTAAATCGCACATAAAAAAATCTGGTCAAATTTGCATTGTTAATATTGATTCCTTTGTTATAAGAGCAGCTAAGCCTTATTTGGCCACTACAGGAGCAACTGTTCATGGTCATTATGGAGAAATCCTTTACAAAGGAGATAGGTTAGTTACGTTTATATATGAAAAATCGAGATCTAGTGACATAACGCAAGGTCTTCCAAAAGTAGAACAAATCTTTGAAGCGCGTTCAATTGATTCACTATCGCCGAATCTCGAAAGGAGAATTGAGGATTGGAATGAGCGTATACCAAGAATTCTTGGGGTCCCCTGGGGATTCTTGATTGGAGCTGAGCTAACCATAGCCCAAAGTCGTATCTCTTTGGTTAATAAGATCCAAAAGGTTTATCGATCCCAAGGGGTACAGATCCATAATAGACATATAGAGATTATTATACGCCAAGTAACATCAAAAGTGCGGGTTTCCGAAGATGGAATGTCTAATGTTTTTTCACCTGGGGAATTAATCGGACTATTACGAGCAGAACGAGCAGGACGAGCTTTGGATGAATCGGTCTATTATCGGGCAATCTTATTGGGAATAACAAGGGCTTCCCTGAATACCCAAAGTTTCATATCTGAAGCAAGTTTTCAAGAAACTGCTCGAGTTTTAGCAAAAGCTGCCCTACGAGGTCGTATTGATTGGTTGAAAGGCCTGAAAGAAAACGTAGTTCTGGGGGGGATTATACCTGTTGGTACCGGATTCCAAAAATTTGTGCATCATTCCCCACAAGACAAGAACCTTTATTTCGAAATTCAAAAAAAAAATCTATTCGCGTCGGAAATGAGAGATATTTTGTTTCTCCATACAGAATTAGTTTCTTCTGATTCTGATGTAACAAACAATTTCTATGAGACATCAGAACCCCCATTTACCCCCATTTATACGATTTAAGGATACATAAAGCAGATTTTTTTATTTAAACTAGACTTTTGACCTTAGAACACTAACAGGTCAGATTTTAGATTTTTATTTTATTTTAATAAGTTAATAAGTAAAAGAAGTCAGTTAATTCATTAAGGTTACGTTTATACCATGTATCAATGGCCAATTCTCAGTGGAAGGTTACATCGGAACAATTATTATTTATTTCAAGCTATTTCGGCTCTTTCTTAATTTTCAAAAAAAAAAGAAAAAAATTCCGTAATGGAATGGTAGGATGAAAAAAAAAAAGAAAAAATCAAAAGGAAGTGTGGAAAAAATGACAAGAAGATATTGGAACATCAATTTGAAAGAGATGATAGAAGCGGGAGTTCATTTTGGTCATGGTATTAAGAAATGGAATCCTAAAATGGCCCCTTACATCTCGGCAAAGCGTAAAGGTACTCATATTACAAATCTCGCTAGAACGGCTCGTTTTTTATCAGAAGCTTGTGATTTAGTTTTTGATGCAGCAAGTCAGGGAAAAAGCTTCTTAATTGTTGGTACCAAAAAAAGAGCAGCGGATTTAGTAGCATCAGCTGCAATAAGGGCTCGTTGTCATTATGTTAATAAAAAGTGGTTCAGTGGTATGTTAACGAATTGGTCGATTACGAAAACTAGACTTTCTCAATTTAGAGACTTAAGAGCAGAAGAAAAGATGGGAAAATTCCACCATCTCCCAAAAAGAGATGTGGCAATCTTGAAGAGAAAATTATCTACCTTGCAAAGATATCTCGGCGGGATCAAATATATGACGAGGTTGCCGGACATTGTGATCGTCCTTGATCAGCAAAAAGAGTATATAGCTCTTCGGGAATGTGCCATTTTGGGGATTCCTACTATTTCTTTAGTCGATACAAATTGTGACCCAGATCTCGCAAATATATCGATTCCAGCCAACGATGACACTATGACTTCAATTCGATTGATTCTTAACAAATTAGTATTTGCAATTTGTGAGGGCCGTTCTCTCTATATAAGAAATCGTTGATTAAGAAGAATAGTTCATTCTTGGGTAACTGCGTAGATTTATGGGATCACTTACTATTCTTTTTTGTTTTGCATAGATAAAAGAAGGGGAATATTGATATATATTAGAGGGTATTGATATATATTATCATCTGATGTGATTTCTTGGTATCCTAAATATAAGATTAATACTTCAAGTTGCTGAGTTGAGAAAGAGATGGTTGAATCAAAAGAATTCCTTTTTTGAAGTTCAATTTTTATCAGAGGACAATATGAATATTATACCATGTTCCGTTAAAACACTCAAGGGGTTATATGATATATCGGGTGTAGAAGTAGGCCAACACTTCTATTGGCAAATAGGAGGTTTCCAAATTCATGCCCAAGTACTCATCACTTCTTGGGTCGTAATTACTATCTTGCTAGGTTCAGTTATCATAGCTGTTCGGAATCCACAAACCATCCCGACCGACGGTCAGAATTTCTTCGAATATGTGCTTGAGTTTATTCGAGACTTGAGCAAAACTCAGATTGGAGAAGAATATGGTCCCTGGGTTCCCTTTATTGGAACTATGTTCCTTTTTATTTTTGTTTCGAATTGGTCGGGTGCTCTTTTACCTTGGAAAATTATACAGTTACCCCATGGGGAATTAGCAGCACCCACGAATGATATAAATACTACTGTTGCTTTAGCTTTACTCACATCAGCGGCATATTTTTATGCGGGTCTTAGCAAAAAAGGATTGAGTTATTTCGAGAAATATATTAAACCAACTCCAATTCTTTTACCAATTAACATCCTAGAAGATTTCACAAAACCATTATCGCTTAGTTTTCGACTTTTCGGTAATATATTGGCGGATGAATTAGTCGTTGTTGTTCTTGTTTCTTTAGTCCCCTTAGTAGTCCCTATACCGGTCATGTTTCTTGGATTATTTACAAGCGGTATTCAAGCTCTTATTTTTGCAACGTTAGCCGCAGCCTATATAGGTGAATCCATGGAAGGTCATCATTGAATTGACTAGTTTTCAAAATAGTCTTTTTTTTTAGCTTAGCTCAATTCATGCATGGTTCCAGATAATCCGCTTGGTTGGAAAACTAAATTAAATAGTTAGAAATGCGTATGAATATACAACCTAGAGTTGTAGGAGAGAGAATAGACTATATTACGGAATTGTCAAAGTATATATGCATTAAGGGGGGCGGAGTCAGGCTAGATCTATATCCTTAATGTCTATAAGTCCAGTCATCTTTTGTGCGGGTTTTTAAGGAATGATTTTAGAATCCGATTCATCAATAGAAAATGAGAAAATACGCAAAATAGAAGAAACAAATGTATATGGGATATTATATATTCCTAAGTTGGATTCATTATCTAATCCGATATATCGAATTCCCTCTATATGGAATTGGATTCCATATCCAGTTCTATGCAGCATATTGTTATCAATTGTATATCTTGATTTAATTCCTATTGGATTTGGATTAGGTCGATTTCAATAGGGGTTCTTCCTCTATTTCGTCTTTTATTATGGATTAGATGATAGGGGAAAAAATAGGAACTCAAGGATATCGAAGAGTAAAGAAAGAAGAATGGAATGAAAGAGTGGTTGGTTGGAAAGAAAGAGAAATAGAATAATGAGAATCATATGGATTTACACAAACCTCTAACGATTAGAAACTAAAAATGAGATCTCGAAGTAGTTCGGACAATTCAGATTATCATTTCAATTTGTACTTTTTAGTTACTTCTCCCCAATAGAGCTTAGAAGTAAGAATTTCTTGGTTGATTGTATCCTTAACCATTTCTTTTTTTTTTGACACGAGGAACTCACCATGAATCCACTAATTGCTGCTGCTTCCGTTATTGCTGCTGGATTGGCCGTAGGGCTTGCTTCTATTGGGCCTGGAGTTGGTCAAGGTACTGCTGCAGGACAAGCTGTAGAAGGTATTGCGAGACAGCCAGAAGCAGAAGGTAAAATACGAGGTACTTTATTGCTTAGTCTAGCTTTTATGGAAGCTTTAACAATTTATGGACTAGTTGTGGCACTAGCGCTTTTATTTGCGAACCCTTTTGTTTAATCCTAAAAAAGAAAATGAGTCCTTTAGATTAGATACTTTTTTCTTTTTTTAGTAAATTGGTATTTGCTTCTGCAATTCCAATTATATCAATACTTTACTCCTATTTATTACTCCTGGAATTACCTATTTATCGGGACAGACAATACCCCACCCCAGGAAGGGCTGATTTGAGGATGATCAATTTAGAGGATATGCTCGCCTTCTTCCTTCCCGTCCTTAGTTTAGGACAGTGGAAAGTCTTTTTCCTTTTATTTTAGGAATTTTTGGAACATTTCAACAAAGGAGTCTTTCACAGGTCAAACGAGACCTAAGACTTAATCTAAAAGAAATTATTAGATTGAATCTATTTGCATTAAAAATTGCATTAAAAAAAATTACATTAAAAAAACCGATCAAAAAAGGGCGAGCGAAGTAAGTGATCGAAAAACTTTGCTCTTTGTTCGTCCTATCTATAAGAGGAGAGCATATGAAAAATGTAACCCATTCTTTCGTTTTTTTAGCTCACTGGCCATCCGCTGGGAGTTTCGGGCTTAATACCGATATTTTAGCAACAAATCTAATAAATCTAACTGTAGTGGTTGGTGTATTGATTTTTTTTGGAAAGGGAGTGTGTGCGAGTTGTCTATTTCAAGAATAGATTGGATCTATCCGGCTGCACTTTAAAATATTTTTTCTTATTTATCCAAAAAATACTTCAAAATATTTTAGTATTTTTTGGATAAATAAGAAAAAGGTGCACGATCTCGACGAATTACTTCTGAATAAATTCAGAAATCATATGGAAGAACCATAGCATTTCGCGACTCATTGGTAAATCAACTTTGATTCTCTATAGACCAATAATGTGAGACCATTAACACGGTTAAAGCTAAACTGCTTGAAGTCCAGGCAAAAAGGGGTACTCTTTCTACAACTATATTAGTATTAGTACCGAAATGCTTTAAACGGGAAATAGCTAATGTAGAATTTATCTGATATAAAACACTCATATCGATAAAATGGTTTGAACTATTTACTAGAAGGGCACCCTGCCCTTTTTTATCCAATGCCGAATCGACGACCTATGTATAAAATAAAAAAAAAGAGAAATTTTTTGGATTTGAAGAAAAAAAAAGAATTCTATCAATTTTCATTTTCCATTTATTTAGTTAGTTTTTCTTAATGAAATTGAAATTATTAACTAAAGGGCAAATACAAATAAAGAAACAACTTTGCTGACCATGATAGATTTTTATCTAGGCGGAAGAGTCCTCTTAATATTTATCTAGTCTTATATTCTTAATATGGGTTTCGGTATATTGAAATATAAGCAGAAAAGAGAAGATAGAGGATAGGCTCATTACATAAAAAAAAAGATATGGAAATAGCCATAGCAAAAAAAAAAAAAAAGGAGCGTGAGAGCCAAATGAATCGAAAGATTCATGTTTGGTTCGGGAAGAGATCATAAAAATTGTAAACTTAATAGCAAGATAATCTACTTTCATTAAAAGATTTATTAGATAATCGAAAACAGAGAATCTTGAGTACTATTCGAAATTCGGAAGAATTGCGTAGAGGGACCATTGAGCAGCTCGAAAAAGCTCGGGTTCGATTACAGAAAGTCGAACTAGAAGCAGATGAGTATCGAATGAATGGATACTCTGAGATAGAACGAGAAAAAACAAATTTGATTAATGCTACTTCTATTAGTTTGGAACAATTAGAAAAGTCTAAAAACGAAATCCTTTATTTTGAAAAACAAAGGGCGATGAATCAGGTCCGACAACGGGTTTTCCAACAGGCCGTACAAGGAGCTCTAGGAACTCTGAATAGTTGTTTGAATACCGAGTTACATTTCCGTACGATTCGTGCTAATATTGGCATTCTCGGGGCCATAGAATCAAAGAAATAATTAAATTAATTAGGCCTTGAACTTCTACTTTCGTTTAGAATTTAGGCATTATTTTTCCCCTTGCTTCCGAAAAAAAAGAGTCAAGAAACACTAATGGCAACCCTTCGAGTCGACGAAATTCATAAAATTCTCCGCGAACGTATTGAACAATATAATAGGAAAGTAGGGATTGAGAATATCGGTCGCGTAATTCAAGTGGGGGATGGGATTGCTCGTATTATAGGTCTTGGTGGAATAATGTCAGGTGAATTAGTCGAATTTGCAGAAGGGACTAGGGGTATTGCTCTGAATTTGGAATCCAAAAATGTTGGGATTGTATTAATGGGCGATGGGTTGATGATACAAGAGGGAAGTTTTGTAAAAGCAACAGGAAGAATTGCTCAGATACCCGTGAGCGAGGCTTACTTGGGTCGTGTTATAAATGCTCTGGCTAAACCTATTGATGGGAGAGGCGAAATTGTAGCTTCGGAATCTCGCTTAATTGAATCTCTTGCTCCGGGTATAATTTCCAGGCGTTCCGTATATGAACCCCTTCAAACAGGGCTTATTGCTATCGATTCGATGATCCCCATAGGGCGCGGTCAGCGAGAGTTAATTATTGGGGACAGACAGACTGGCAAAACAGCAGTAGCCACAGATACAATTCTCAATCAAAAAGGGCAAGATGTAATATGTGTTTATGTAGCTATCGGTCAAAGAGCATCCTCCGTGGCTCAAGTAGTAACTACTTTCCATGAAGAGGGGGCCATGGAATACACTATTGTAGTAGCTGAAATGGCGGATTCACCTGCTACATTACAATACCTCGCCCCTTATAC